CTATACCTGTTGATGTAGCATTATAAACATTATTATTACTCTTGCTCCCGTCGGGATAAATCTGACCCCTTCCCCTATTCCCGCCTACGTATATAGGATATTTTAAGAAATGAACATCTCTCTTAGTAGCGGGATCTGGAGAAAGAATAGGAAAGGTAATTTCACTATATTTCTTCCCAGGAACGGGGCCTACCACAAGAATATTTTTTTTTGTGGGACGATAGCTTTGAAAAGACAAATTACCTATCTTTTCTTTAATCTCGGGCGAAATACGATCAGGAGGGGCCAATTCAAAACCCTCTGGTAAAATAAGAACAGCACCTACATTCAAAGCCCCTTTTTTACCATTAGCAAGAACTTGTTTAACTTGCATATCATAAGGAATTCGAACAACTGCTTCAAATACAGTATCGGGAAGTACCGCTTGTGGAACCTCAATATCTACAGGCTTATTAGCTAAATGGCAATTAGCACATACAATCCGCCCGGTAGCTTCTCTCGGATTTTCATAACCCTGTTGAGCAAAAATGGGATATGCATTTGAAATGGGTGCTCGAGTTATTATATATATCATGAACAATACGGAAATGGATCGGGTAATCTCTTCCTTTATCCAAGAAAAAGCATTTCTAGTTTGCATGGTCCAATCATTCATCCTGAAAATTTCTACAATAAGATTAGGTAGGTTACTGGCATAGTTCCCTCTCCATTATTCTGCTATTTACTCAAATTATTTTCCTAGAATATAGGAAGAATACGAGTAGAACGAAAAAGAATAAGTCAATTTTTTAATGTTTAGCTTTTAGATACAAAAAAACAAATTTTAGAATTGGATCAGTGGATCGTTTTTTCAGTCATTCATTGAATGATAAATCACTACAAGTGACGGAGATACACGATTTAAATAACGGAAAATCCAGTATTTTAAAATTGTATCTAAAATGACTGGAAAAGTGGAAACAAGACCAGATATAATTTGATCATTCTGAGTAAATCCAAAATCTTTATAGACAGACCCAATCATTAGTTCCCAACCATGAGTTGAATGGAATCCTATACATAAATCAGTTAATAAAAGGATAGAAAAAGCTTTTATTGTATCACTTAAGTTATATAGAAATTCTTGAACCCAAGAGTTAAGAATAATGAGTTCTTGATTACCCCTAATAGAATAACCACTTAGAATAAGGAAACATATAATATTTGTACAGAAATGCAAAATCGTATGAATACGGTCTTGGTTGTTCGTCTCCATCAATTGGATGGTTTCTTTGTAGATTTCCATACGAAGATTTTGTAAATGTGTTTCCGGGTATTCCTTTAGCATTTCATCCAAGAGGAACAGTTCCTCGAACTCTATAAATTTCTTTAAAATCGTTTTTTCTTGAATAATATTCAAGAAAATTTCGGATTGTTTCGTATTCCACCAATTAGTAATCCAAGATTCCAGACTTTTCTTAAATGTAAAAGAGATGCACCAGGGCAAAAAGACTATAGATGTAAGACATAGAAGGGGAATGAATGCTTTCTTTTTTGACATTTTTCGTCTTTAATGAACTCAGTTTCATCTCATTTGTCAACTATAACTATATAGAATAATCATTTTTCTATCAAGCATAAGTTCTATTCCAAGTAAATACAAGTAATAGAGCCTAGCCTATGTATCAATTCTCGCTTTTTTTATTTGTAATTCGGAAGTTTGTTTTTTCCTTTCATTTGGAAATAAAGAATACAAAATAATACAGAAATCAAAAAATAAAAGCTTTCTTAGAGAAAGCTTTTATTTTTTTGATACAACGATTTCCATCGGTAGACTCAAGAATATGGAACGATTTCCATTGGTAGACTCAAGAATCTGGACAAGTCCCAAGCTTTTTGTATAACGTTGCGTGGAGTCCTATCATAATCAACAGGAGTCAAAGGAATGGTCCCCTGTTCTCTTGTTTGCATATAAAGGACACCACTACTGGGTTCTGGGTTAGGGTTAGCTTGTAGTATGAGGGACTGAATATCTTCCATACGAACTCGGAGAAAAATACGACGATATGTTCCAGGAAATCCGTAACGAAAAAAACACACCATTCTATTTTTTTTATCGAAAAAATTATAACCACTCCCCACATTCCAAAAAATTAGAAGCCACCAATGTAAACTTAGAAAAAGACCTGCGATTCCATAGAAAGTCAGGGTGACCCCTTGTGGCAAAAAAGGAACGACAAATTCAGATGAAATCAAAGAGAAAAAATGTCTACCATAATAACTGGAAACTGAAATATATAACACCCCCAATGAACCTAAAAGAGTGAAAGAAGCCCAGAACAAATTGATTGGTTTTCGGGACCCCGGTACAATGTCAAGCCATGCGTCTTGTGAACGACAACCATGTTTTTCTGATCCCCAACTAATGAATTTTGGAACATTAACCAATAAAGCAGACATTACAATTAAGACAAGGCCCACTAAAAACACATAAACGTTTATCATAAAATGGGTACCTCAATTTCATATTTGTACCTGTTATTTTTTAATATTGTTATATTAATATAAAAATATTAATATAACAATATTAAATCCTCCTTATCTTATTAAGGTAATATAATATTAATAGTAGTACTTTTGCCCTTATCTAAAAAATCTTGTTTTTTTGAACATGAAGAAATAAAGAAGCCATTGCAACTGCCGGAAATACTAGGCCCACTAAAGGAACAAAAAGGGAAGGTAAGTTTATCATAAAATGGGGTACCTCAATTTCGTATTTGTACCTGTTATGTTATTTTTTATTTGTACCTGTTATGTTATTTTTTGTTGATTGGTATATTAATAATATATATATATTTTGATTTTTCTTATATTAAAGATAGTCTATAATCACTCGAATTCATATAGACTTATACTAAGTCTATTTTAAAAATTAGACTAAGTATATCTAAATGAATAGAGTTTTTATTAGATTATTCTTAGTATTTTTCTATTCTTATCTTATTACTTTACTCTTGTGTGTTCTAATTTGATTTTTGTATAATAATAATTTATTAAAATTCTATTTGAAGTTCAAAAAAAAAAAAAAATGAAATTAGAGTCTGAATTATTTTTCAGTTTGAGTCAAAGGAAAGAAACCATTGAAATGAAATAACTCACTTAAAACCTCTTTTAAAGAATTACGTGGTACGATTGAATCAAATGAGCCCTTTTCGAATAAATATTCAGCCGATTGTGAACCTTCGGGCACTTCCGTATTCAACGTTTGTTCAATTACTCTTTTACCTGCAAATGCTATGTAAGCATCGGGTTCGGCAATAACGATATCCCCCAACATTCCAAAACTAGCTGTTACCCCACCAGTAGTAGGAGATGTAAGTATCGATACATAGAATAACTTTTGATTGATTTGATAATTATATAAAGCAGAAGAAATTTTAGCCATTTGCATTAAGCTCAAACTTCCTTCTTGCATACGCGCTCCTCCAGACGCACATACAATAATAAGAGGTAAAAGTTGATTGGTAGCATATTCAATCAACCTAGTGATTTTCTCACCCACTACGGATCCCATACTACCCGCAATAAACTCAAAATCCATAATACCAATTGCTACAGGAATACCATTTAGTTGACCTGTGCCTGTTTGAACCGCCTCCAGTAATCCGGTTCTGTTTTGATAAGAATCAAGACGATTTAGATAATCGTCATCTTCATCTTCATCTTCAGAAGGTTCGTCTTCCGAACTATTTTCAGAAGAATCATCTTCAGAAGAATCATCTTCAGAAGAATCATCTTCAGAAAAATAATGTTCATAAGAAGAATGAGGTTCATAATCATCATTTACATAAAAATAATTTTCAGAAGAATCATTTTCAGAAAAAAAAAGACTATTTTCAGAAGGTTCGTCTTCCGAATCACAAATCCATTCAAGGGGATCTACAGAGAACATGTCTTCATCCATAGGATTCCAAGTACCTGGATCAATCAAAAGTTCGATTCGATCTGAACTGCTCATTTTCAAATGACATCCACAGTATTCACAAATATTCATTTTTGATTTAAAATATTTCTTATAATTGAGACCATCACAACTGTCGCAGGAAACCCACAAATGCGAATAATCTTTACGAAAACCACTATCATTTGTATCATTTGTGATAGTTATTATACTAGTACTCTCGATTTCACTACTATTTTGGACCTTATCACAAATGTTAATGTCACTATCATTGCTATCATCTAAATTGTCACTATTAATGTCACTATCATTGCTATCTTCTAAATTGTCACTATTAATGTCACTATCATTGCTATCATCTAAATTGTCACTATTAATGTCACTATCATTGCTATCATCTAAATTGTCACTATTAATGTCACTATCATTGCTATCTTCTAATGATGTCATAAAATAAAAATTATTTAAAATGTCACTATCATTGTCACTATCATTGTCACTATCATTGTCATAGTCACTATCATCTAAAATGTCACTATCAATACAGATTTCAGAACGAAGATAACTTTCAATACAACTATTAATCTTATTATTCCAATTATATTTAGTATCATATCTGTCATTATGATCATTAAAACTTTCTGGTTCATTTAAAATGTCAATCTCCAAAATTTGATTTTCAATAGCAAAATATATGGAATAACGATTCCTATTACTACCCCTAACTAAAAAAGTTTTATCAGATAGGAAATTCCGTATGTTCCTGACATCTACTAAATAATCACCATGGCTATAACTAGAATTCTCACTATTGTTTTTCCAATTATGAATAGTATTATCCATATCAGTTAAAATAGATGGGTCTTCGTTTACACTGTTATTTTCAATAGGACCAAAACTGTCTATTGATTTACTTAAACCACACCTGTATTCTAAACCCCTATTAAACATCATAGAATTGAACCACCATTTTTCCATAGAGCTTTTTTCCTCTATTTACATGAAAATACAATAGATGAATAGTCATTTTAAGTATAGATCACTAGGATTAATAACTGATAATAATAATAACGAGCGAGTAAGCATTTATAACTATTTGTAATCGAAAAATTCGATTCCCTGTTAATAACAGGGAAATGGGAAATTAGGTATGAATAGAAAATGAATTTCTTTAAGAAAAAGAAAAGCTAATCTTTATTCAGATATACTATTTATATTCAAATAGGTATAGGTATATATCATGAATAGATCGGATCTGGGACGGAAGGATTCGAACCTCCGAATAACGGGACCAAAACCCGTAGCCTTACCGCTTGGCCACGCCCCATTTTTGATTCGACACTAATATAATAAATACTATTATGGGTTGTTCGTCAATTCCAGTTCTAAATTTATTCTATATAAATAGAATAATTTAAATTGTTACTAGAATTTGGATATGCATAAATATCGAATTAAACTGAATTTATTGATCATTACATAGAATTCAATTAAGATATTGTATGAATATATGATTTCTTCAATTTTTGATTTCAGAATAAAACTGTTTTGAACTGGATAAGTTCAAATGAAAAAGGGATTGGGGGTATGATCTTAGTTGATTCATTTTTTTAGTTTTTTACTGATTTAGTAATATTCCTATCTATAAATATCAATTCAATAGTTGACTTATTTATATTCTATTATTTTCTATTTTTTCTTTTCAAATTATTTTTTTTCTATTTCATTTTAAATATTAAATAATTTTAAATATAAGAGTATAATAAATAAAAATGATAATAATAAATCAAAAAAAATGATAATAATAAATCAAATTATATCATATATCATATATAATAATATATAATAATAAAATAACATAATATAAAAAAATACAATAAAAATGAGAATTCAAAAAAAGCAAAAATACAATTTATTTTCTTAAAGAACAACATTTTTTTTATGCTTAATATCTTTAGCTTGGTCTGTATTGACTCTGCCCTTTATTCAAGTAGTTTTTTCTTGGCAAAATTACCTGAAGCCTACGCTTTTTTGAATCCAATTGTAGATTTTATGCCAGTAATACCCTTACTCTTTTTTCTCTTAGCTTTTGTTTGGCAAGCTGCTGTAAGTTTTCGATAAGATCTTTAATTTGAATAATGTCCGAAAAAATGAAGAATTTATTCGAAAATAAAAAGGATAACATTTTAAAAGATCAGATAAGTTTTACAGCGTGAATCCTTGATTCCAAATATTAAAATTTTTGGATAGACAATAAAAATCTGGACCATCTCATCATTTCTGTTTTTTCCATTCAAAAATGAAAATTCTATTATTCGATTGGAGTCGACCACCAATACCTAGATCTTGATCTAGGATATGAAAAAAATTTTGGTAGACTCAATTCTTACTACAAATCAATTTCCTAAGTTTTTTTTTTTTGAAATTCTTTCATTTCTTATAAACTTAGTATCAAAGGAAACATAATATGAAATAGAAGAGAATCGATTCTCTTTCTCTGTCGTTTTTTTTTTAATTATCTTGGAGATTTTGTAATGCTTACTCTAAAACTATTTGTTTACACGATAGTGATATTCTTTGTTTCTCTTTTCATCTTTGGATTCCTATCTAATGATCCAGGACGTAATCCTGGACGTGAAGAATAAGAAAATCTTTTTTTTGCTTACTTGTGCTGGATTTTGAAATATTTTTTGTTTTTTTTTTATCTATTTTACATCTTTAACTAGTAAAAAAATTAAACAAAGAGGGAAGAAAAAAAAAGAAACTCCATAACTTCAAAAGAAAAAAATACCAAATCATCAATAAACGGAAAGAGAGGGATTCGAACCCTCGGTACAAAAATTCGTACAACGGATTAGCAATCTGCCGCTTTAGTCCACTCAGCCATCTCTCCCCAATTGAAAAAAAAAAAAAGAATTATTATGCTTATGATACATCGCATAAACAAAAAGAACAAAAAGAACAAAAAGAAAGTAGGGCTCGAAAAAAGCCTTCTTTATATCTTATTTGATATATCTTATCTGTCTTTTTTTTTTTTCAATTTATTATATATAAATAATAAATAAAGAGAGAATTATTGATTTTATTTTTTATACCTTCAGCAAAAAGAAAATCAAAAAATAAGATTCGCCCCCTTTTCTAAATTTCATTAGGGGGCCCCTTTACGAAACACGTCAACACTCTAATTATCGTAAAATTATGCACCTATTACATAATTAGGACGGATTCCCTTGTTCGACAAAAGATCCTTTTATATACAATAATGGTATTGTAGCGGGTATAGTTTAGTGGTAAAAGTGCGATTCGTTCTATTGATCCCTTAATAGTTAAGGGGTCCCTTGCGTGATTCATATCACGATCAAAAACTTTATTTCTTACTTAAAGGGATTTAATCCTTTATACCTCTCAACAAACGATTCGAGGAATAATATACATTATCGTAATTTGTATACAATTTAGATTAGAATTGAGTGTAAAATTATGAAACATAAGTTTTTGCAATTGGATCCAGGGAGAATGATATAGAAAATGAGTTTCCAATCGTAACTAAATCTTCCATT